TTTTTTTTTAAACAAAAATTATTAAAAACGGTTCAAATAAAAATTAAATATATTAATTATATAAATTATATTAATTATATTAATTATATTAATTATATTAATTATATAAAATATAATTAATATAATTAATATAATTAATATATAATTAAAAAATTATTTAATAAAAATTAATTATTATTATATTATTTTAGGATGAAATAATATAATAAATACAAAATTAATATATATATAATTATATATGTATATTTAAAATTAAATTTTTAATTTATAAGTTTATTAATATTATTAGATCAATATGAATATATATATTAAAAATTTAATTTTATACGTTAATTTATAAAAATTTAAATGGCAAATGTAATTTAAAATATGAATGTTAATTGAAAAAGAAAAATTTATTAAAAATTTAATAAATAATATTAATTATAAAAAATTTAATAATTAATAATATAATTAAATATTTAATAATAATAATATAATTAAATATTTAATAATAATAATATAATTAAATATTTAATAATAATAATAATATTAAATATTTAATAACAATAATAATATAATTAAGTATTTAATAATAATAATATAATTAAAATATTTAATAATAATAATATAATTAAATATTTAATAATAATAATATAATTAAATATTTAATAATAATAATATAATTAAATATTTAATAATAATAATAATATAATTAAATATTTAATAACAATAATAATATAATTAAATATTTAATAATAATAATAACATAATTAAATATTTAATATTAATAATAAAATAATTAAATATTTAATATTAATAATAGAATAATTAAATATTTAATTTAAAAAAAAAAAAAAAAAAATCTATGCAAAAAAAAATTTATATAAATAAATTTTTTATGATTTATATAATTTTTTTTAAATTTATTTTACATATAAATTTTAGTGTGTAATTTTAATTATTTTAATAATAATTAATTTTAAAAAGTAGTAATTAACATTAAAAATTTAAGAAATTAAGATTTAGTAATATAAAAATTAATAACAAATTTTGTGCCAGCAGTTGCGGTTATACAAAAGTTAAATTAAATTTTATTAGATATTAATAAATAATTTAAATATTAATTTAAATATAAAATTATTAAGTGAAATTTTAATTTAATTAAAAATTAAAATTTAATTATGAATTAATAAATTTTATTATAAACTAGGATTAGATACCCTATTATTAAAAATTTAAATAAATATACTAAAATAGTAGATAATTATTTATTGAAACTTAAATAATTTGGCGGTATTTTAGTTCATTTAGAGGAATCTGTTTATTAATTGATAATCCACGAATAATTTTACTTAATTAAAAATTTTGTATATCGTTGTTAAAAAAATATTTTTAAAAAATTTTAATATTTTAAAATTTAGAATTAAAACTAAATCAGATCAAGATGCAGATTATAATTAAGAATATAATGGATTACAATAAATTTATTTATATGAATATTTAGTTGAAAAATTAAATTGAAAGTGGATTTAAATGTAATTTTATTTAATTTAATAAAATGATTAAAAATTAAAATATGTACATATTGCCCGTCGCTTTCATTTATAAATTGAAATAAGTCGTAACAAAGTAGAGGTACTGGAAAGTGTTTCTAGAAAGAACAAATTAGAGCTTGATATAAGCATTTCATTTACATTGAAAAGATAATATAATTTATTTAATTTGATTGGGGGAAAATTAGTATAATAATATTTAATAAAAATAATTTTAATAAAATATAATTAATGGGGGTTAAAGTATTTTATAAAGAAAAAATTATTTAATTTATAGTAAATTAGTATTGTGAAAGAAATTTGAAATAATTGAAAATAAATTATATTAAAAGTAAATTTTATTTATTGTATCTTGTGTATCAGAGTTTATTAATAAAAATTTTTATGAAGAAAAAATTCTCGAATTTGAAAGAGTTAATTAATTAAAAAATTTATTGTAGCAAAAATATTTTTCATAATTAATTAGAAATGAAATGTTAATCGTTTTTAAATATATCTAGTTTTTTTAGAAAAAAATTTAATTTTAAATTAAATTACTTAAAAAATTAATTAAAAAATTTTTTAAAATTTAAATTTAATATTTTAAGGGATAAGCTTTAATTTAAATATTTATAATTAATATTAAATTTTTTTGAAAATTTTAAAATTTATATTGTTTAAAAATTATAATTTTTTATAAATAATTTCATAAAAAATAAAATTTAATTTTAAATTTAATTTTTTATAAATAAATAAAATTTAAAAAAATAATTTTAGTTATAATGATAAAATTAGTATATAAATTTAATTTAAATAATATTATTAAATATTTTTAAATGTAAAATTAATTATAAGGAATTCGGCAAAAATTTATATTCACTTGTTTATCAAAAACATGTCTTTTTGAAATAATTTAAAGTCTAATCTGCCCACTGATGAAAATTAAAGGGCTGCAGTATTTTGACTGTACAAAGGTAGCATAATCATTAGTCTCTTAATTGGTGACTTGTATGAAAGATTGGATGAAATATAAGCTGTCTTATATTTATTTATAGAATTTAATTTTTTAATTAAAAAGTTAAAATAAATTTAAAAGACGAGAAGACCCTATAGAGTTTTATATATAATTTAATTAAATATTTTTATATAAATTTTAAATTAAAATTAATTTATATATTTTGTTGGGGTGATAGAAAAATAAATATAACTTTTTTTATAATATATATATATATATATATATATATATATATATATGCCATTAATTGATGAATAAATGATCCATAAATTATGATTAAAAGATTAAATTACCTTAGGGATAACAGCGTAATTTTTTTTTTTAGTTCAAATAAGAAAAAAAGTTTGCGACCTCGATGTTGGATTAAGATAAAATTTAAATGCAAAAGTTTAAAATTTTGATCTGTTCGATCATTAAAATCTTACATGATCTGAGTTCAAACCGGTGTAAGCCAGGTTGGTTTCTATCTTTAGATAATTGGAATATTTTAGTACGAAAGGATCAAATATTTGAAATAATTTTATTTTAAAGAATTTTATTAATTTTAAATAAATATTTAAATAAAACTATTTTGGCAAAAAAGTGTAATGGTTTTAGAAATCATAAATATATAGATTATTATATAGGTAGTAAATGATTATAAAAGATTATTTATTAATTTTAATTGGTATAATTATATTGATTTTAGGTGTTTTAATTGGTGTTGCTTTTTTAACTTTATTAAAGCGTAAAGTTTTAGGTTATATTCAAATTCGGAAAGGACCTAATAAATTAGGAATTATGGGAATTTTACAACCTTTTAGTGATGCAATTAAATTATTTACAAAGGAGCAAACTTATCCTTTATATTCGAATTATATTTCTTATTATTTTTCTCCAATTTTTAGATTTTTTTTATCTTTATTAATTTGAATGGTAATTCCTTATTATTTTAATATAATTAGATTTAATTTAGGGTTTTTATTTTTTTTTTGTTGTACTAGAATAGGAGTTTATACTTTAATAGTTGCTGGTTGATCTTCAAATTCTAATTATGCTTTATTGGGGGGGTTACGTGCAGTAGCTCAAACTATTTCTTATGAAGTTAGTTTAGCTTTAATTATATTATCAGTTATTATTATAATTATAGATTTTAATTTATTGAAATTTAATAATTATCAAATATTAATTTGATTTATATTTGTAATGATACCTTTATCTTTATGTTGATTATCTTCAAGATTAGCTGAAACCAATCGAACACCTTTTGATTTTGCTGAGGGGGAAAGAGAACTGGTATCTGGATTTAATATTGAATATAGAAGAGGGGGATTTGCTTTAATTTTTTTAGCCGAATATTCAAGAATTTTATTTATAAGAATATTATATATTTTAATATATGTTGGAGGTTATGATTTAAGATTTTTTTTTTATTTAAAATTAGTGTTTATTTCATTTTTTTTTATTTGAGTGCGGGGAACTTTACCTCGTTATCGTTATGATAAACTGATATATTTAGCTTGAAAAAGATATTTACCCATTTCTTTAAATTTTTTAATATTATTTATTGGAGTTAAAATTTTTTTTATTTAAATATATATTTTTTTTAGTATAAATTAATAGAATAAAAATTCTTTCTTAAGTTTTCAAAACAAATGCTTATGAACAAGCTCATTAATTAATTAAAAATTAAGTTATCTCAATATTTTCCTAATAAAGGATTAATAATAAAATAAGAAAAATAAATAATTGTAAGTAATTGTCCTGTAATAATATAAGGTTCTTCTACTGGTCGAGCTCCAATTCAAGTTAATAAAATAATTGTAGTTACTATAAGTCAAAATAAAATTTGATTAATAGGATAAAATTGAATTCCTTGAATTTTTTTTAAAAAAGTTATTGGTAAAATAATTAAAATTAAAATAGATATGACTAAAGCAATTACTCCCCCTAATTTATTGGGAATTGATCGTAAAATTGCATATGCAAATAAGAAATATCATTCGGGTTGAATATGGATTGGTGTAACTAGAGGATTTGCTGGAATAAAATTATCTGGGTCTCCTAAAAGATTTGGATTTACTAAAGTTAATATAATTAAAATAAATAATATAATTAAAAATCCAACTAAATCTTTAAATGAAAAAAATGGATGAAATGGAATTTTGTCTAAATTTCTATTAATTCCTAAAGGATTATTAGATCCTGTTTGATGTAAAAATAAAAGATGAATTATTGTTGTTATTGCTAAAATAAAGGGCAATAAAAAATGGAAAGTGTAAAATCGAGTAAGAGTAGCATTATCAACAGCGAATCCCCCTCAAATTCAATTAACTAATATATTTCCTAAATAAGGAATTGCAGAAAGAAGATTAGTAATAACTGTTGCCCCTCAAAAAGATATTTGACCTCATGGTAAAACATATCCTATAAAAGCTGTTCCTATTAATAAAAATAGAATAATTACTCCTACTATTCATGTGAATTTTAAATTAAAAGATTCATAATAAATTCCTCGACCAATATGAAGATAGACACAAATAAAAAAAAATGATGCTCCATTAGCATGTAATGTTCGAATTAATCATCCATAATTAACATTTCGACAAATATAATTTACACTATAAAAAGCTATTTCAATATTCGCTGTATAATATATAGTTAAAAATAATCCAGTTAAAATTTGAATTATTAAACATAATCCTAGTAAAGAGCCAAAATTTCATCATGTTGAAATATTTGATGGTGAGGGTAAATCAATAAGTGATCCATTAATAATTTTAATGATAGGGTGAGTTTTTCGTAAAGGTTTATAATTATTTATCATTAGTTATATATATATATATATATATTATATTGATGAACGTAAAGGACCAAAAAAAATATTAGTAATTTTTACAACTGCTACTAATGTAATAAAAAGATAAATGATTAATATTATTATTATTAAAAATGTTTGGTTATTGTATAATTTTGATAATTTAATTTTATTTTCATTATTAAAAAATAAATTATTATTAAAAAAATTAATTATTTCATCATTAAAGGATGAGTTTATTCAATTTATTTTTAAAGAAAAAAAAATACTTAAAATTAAAATAAAAAAAAAACTAATAAAAATAAATTTATTAAAAAAAAAATTATTAAGAAATAATTCATTAGAAGCAATTCTTGATACATAAATGAATAAAACTAACAATCCTCCTAAGAAAGTTAAAAATAAAATATATGAAAATCAATATGTATTAATTAATATACCTGTTAATATACAAATAAGTGTAGTTTGGATTAAAATTATTAATCCTATAGATAATGGATGTTGTAAAAAAAATATGAATAAAGATAGTATTATTATTGATATAGATAAAAATATAATTTCAAAGAATAGTTTAATAAAAATAATAATTTTGGAGATTATTGATAAAGAGTTTCTTTTTCTTTGAAGTTTTTAAAAAAAAATTTTATTTTTGATTTACAAGACCAATGTTTTTTATTAAACTATAAAAACAAAACTAATGAAAATTTATAATATTATATTTGTAGTTATTTTTATATTTGTTATTGGTAACTTAATTTTTGTATCAAAACATAAACATTTATTAATTATTTTATTAAGATTAGAATTTATAGTTTTAAGAATTTTTTTATTTATATTGATAATTTTAAGATTTATAAATTATAATACTTATATATTAATAGTATTTTTAGTTTTTGCAGTTTGTGAAGGGGCTTTAGGATTATCAATTTTAGTTTCTATAATTCGAACTCATGGGAATGATTATTTTCAGAGATTTAATTTATTATAAATGATAAAATTTTTATTTATGATAATTTTTATGATTCCTTTATGTTTTATGAAAAATATATTTTGATTGGTTCAAATAGTTATATTTATAATAATATTTTTATTTATAAATTTGAGAATAAGATTATATAACTTTAGTAATTTAAGTTACATATTTGGGTGTGATATAATTTCTTTTGGTTTAATTTTATTAAGAATTTGAATTTGTGGGTTAATATTAATAGCTAGAGAAAATTTATTTAAATTAAAATTTTACATTAATTTTTTTTTATTTAATATTATTTTTTTATTAATTATATTATTTATAACTTTTTCAGTGATAAATTTATTTATATTTTATTTATTCTTTGAGGGAAGTTTATTACCTACATTATTATTAATTATAGGGTGGGGTTATCAACCTGAACGGGTACAAGCTGGTTTATATTTATTATTTTATACATTATTTGCTTCTTTACCTTTATTATTAGGTATTTTTTTTATTTTTAATGAAGAAAAATATATTATAATTTATTTTATGAAATTTTTAAATTTAGATATATATTTATTATATTTTAGAATGATTATAGCTTTTTTAGTAAAAATACCTATATATTTTGTTCATTTATGATTACCTAAAGCTCATGTTGAAGCTCCAGTTTCTGGTTCTATAATTTTAGCTGGTATTATATTAAAATTAGGTGGTTATGGGTTATTACGAGTTATAATTTTTTTACAACAAGTAGGAATAAAATTTAATTTTATTTGAATTATTATTAGTTTATTAGGTGGATTTTATGTTAGATTAAATTGTTTTTGTCAAGTTGATATTAAATCTTTAATTGCTTATTCTTCAGTAGCTCATATAAGTTTAGTGATTGGGGGTATTATAACAATAAGTTATTGAGGATTTTTAGGTTCTTATGTTTTAATAATTGGTCATGGATTATGTTCTTCAGGTATATTTTGTTTAGCTAATATTAATTATGAACGCTTACATAGTCGAAGATTATACATTAATAAGGGTATAATAAATTTTATTCCTTCTATAAGATTATGATGATTTTTATTAATATCTAGAAATATAGCTGCTCCCCCTTCTCTTAATTTAATAGGGGAAATTATGTTAATTAATAGTTTGGTAAGTTGATGTTGATTTTCGATAATTTTTTTAATATTAATTTCTTTTTTTAGAGCTGGTTATAGTTTATATTTATATTCATATACCCAACATGGAAAATATTATTATGGAATTTATAGTTTTTATACAGGAGTTTCTCGAGAATATTTAATATTATTATTACATTGACTACCTTTAAATATCTTAATTATAAAAATTGATTATAGAATAATTTGATTTTACTTAAATAATTTAAATAAAATATTGATTTGTGGTATCAAAAATATGAATAAATTCATTTTAGGTTATTCAAAAAAATAATAATTTTATTTTTTTAAGTTTTTTTTTTTTATTTTTTTTTAGTATAACAAATTTTATATTTGTAGTCTATTTTATTTATAATAATATAGTTCTTTTTTTAGAGTGGGAAGTTATTTCTTTTAATTCTAATATAATTGTAATATCAATTTTATTAGATTGAATATCTTTATTATTTATGATATTTGTTTCTTTAATTTCATCTGTTGTAATTTATTATAGAAAAAGATATATAATGACTGAGAAAAATTTAAATCGTTTTATTATTTTAGTTTTATTATTTGTTTTTTCTATAATTTTATTAATTATTAGTCCAAATATAATTAGTATTTTTTTAGGGTGAGATGGTTTAGGTTTAGTATCTTATTGTTTAGTAATTTATTACCAAAATATTAAATCTTATAATGCTGGTATATTAACAGCTCTTTCAAATCGGATTGGTGATGTTTGTATTTTAATTTCTATTGCTTGAATAATAAATTATGGAGGTTGAAATTATATTTTTTATTTAAATTTTATATCTAATGATTTTTCTATGAAAATAGTTGGTATTATAATTATTTTAGCTGCTATAACTAAAAGAGCTCAGATTCCTTTTAGTTCTTGATTGCCTGCAGCTATAGCTGCTCCTACTCCTGTTTCAGCATTAGTTCATTCTTCAACATTAGTTACAGCTGGAATTTATTTATTAATTCGATTTAATAATTTATTATTAGACTTATTTATATTAAAAATTTTATTATTATTATCTGGATTAACAATATTTATAGCAGGTATTACTGCTAATTATGAATTTGACTTAAAAAAAATTATTGCATTATCTACTTTAAGACAATTAGGTTTAATAATAAGAATTTTAAGAATAGGTTTACCAGATTTAGCATTTTTTCATTTATTAACTCATGCTATATTTAAAGCTTTATTATTTATATGTGCTGGTGTAATTATTCATATAATAAATAATATTCAAGATATTCGTTATATAGGTGGTATTAGTTATTATTTACCTTTTACTTCTTTATGTTTAAATATTTCTAGTATAGCCTTATGTGGAATTCCTTTTTTAGCTGGATTTTACTCTAAGGATATAATTTTAGAATTAGTTTCTTTAAGTTATTTAAATATTTTTATTTTTTTTTTATATTATGTTTCTACAGGTTTAACTATATATTATAGATTTCGTTTAATGATATATTTAATAATTAATGATTTTAATTTATTAAGAGTTTACAATTTGTTTGATGAAGATTATACTATATTAAAAAGTATATTTACATTATTATTTATAAGAGTAATTAGAGGGAGATTTTTAAGATGAATAATTTTTTCTTATCCTTATATAATTTATTTACCATTTAATATAAAAATGATAGTTATTTACGTTAGATTAATTGGGATATTAATGGGTTATTTAGTTAGAAATATAAAAATTTATTCTTTAAATAAATTTTTAAGAACATATGTTTTAAGAAATTTTTTAAGATTAATATGATTTATACCTAATTTATCTACTTATGGTGTTAGATATAATTTTTTAAATTTAGGTCAAAATTTATTAAAAATTGTTGATATAGGTTGAAGAGAAATATATAGAGGACAAGGAATATTTTATATTTTAAAAAAATATTCTATTTTTTATTATTTTTATCAAATAAATAATTTTAAAATTTATTTATTTAGATTTGTTTTATGAATAATTATTATATTATTTATTTTATTTATTTATTTAAATAGCTTATATTTAGAGCATAATATTGAAGATATTAAGGAGATTTTTAATCTTTAAATATAAATAAATGAGTGGTATATTTATAAAAAAAGTTAATTTTTATTTTTACAATGAAAATGTAATGTTTTATTAAACTATATAAATAGAAATAATAATGGAGTTTAACCACTAAAAATTAAGTTAGCAGCTTAATTTTAATCTTTTTATTTCTTTAATTGGAAAATAATTTCAATTTTATCATTAACAGTGATATACCTCTATTTTGGTTTCAATTAAATTAAATAAGGAGTTAATTAAACTCTATCTTTTAAGTCGAAATTAAATGCATTTATTGCTTCTTATTTAAGATAAATTAAAAATTTAATGTTTTTTGAATGCAAATCAAATGTTTTATTTAAACTATTATCCTATTTAAAATATTAAAATTTAATTAGTTCATTTTAATATATTTTGATTTCATTCATGATAAAGTCCTAAAATTAAAATAATTATAAAAAAATATCTAATTTTAGATCAAATGATTAAATTTACGTATAAAAATGTACTAATTATTGGAAAAATTAAAGCAATTTCTACATCAAAAATTAAAAAAATTACTGTAATTAAAAAAAAATGAAGGGAAAAAGGAATTCGGGCGGATGATTTTGGGTCAAATCCACATTCAAAAGGTGAAGATTTTTCTCGATCAATAAAAGATTTTTTAGATAGAATTACTGATAAAAATATTATAATATTAGCTAAAATGATAAAAATAATTGAAATTAATATTATTATTATAATTATTTATATTAATAATAATTAAACTTTTTGATTGGAAGTCAAATATACTAAATATATTATATAAATAGTTAATTTCCTCATCAATAAATAGAAATATAAAGGAATAATCATACTACATCTACGAAGTGTCAATATCATGCAGCAGCTTCAAATCCGAAATGATGGTTACTTGAAAAATGATTATTTATATGTCGTAAAAGGCAAATAAATAAAAAAATTGTTCCAATTATTACATGAAGACCGTGGAATCCTGTTGCTATAAAAAATGTTGATCCATAGATTCTATCTGCAATAGTAAAAGGTGCTTCAATATATTCATATGCTTGAAGAATAGTAAAGTAAATTCCTAGTATTACAGTAATAAATAAGCCTTGAGTAGTTTGGGTGAAATTATTTTCTATTAAAGCATGATGAGCTCATGTAACAGTAATTCCTGAGGTAATTAAAATAATTGTATTTAATAAAGGAATTTGAAATGGGTTAAATGGGATAATTCTTACAGGGGGTCATATTATACCAATTTCAATATTAGGGGATAAACTTCTATGAAAAAAAGCTCAAAAGAATGATAAGAAAAAAAACACTTCTGAAATAATAAATAAAATTATACCTCATCGAAGTCCTTTTGAGACTAGAATTGTATGTTTACCTTGTATGGTACCTTCTCGGCAAATGTCTCGTCATCATTGATATATTGTTAATAGTGTAATAATATATCCTAAAATTAATAAGTTTATGTTAAAATTATGAAATCATTTTACTATTCCTGTCACTAAAGTTAATACTCCAATAGCTCCAGTTAAAGGTCAAGGACTATAATCTACTAAATGATAAGGATGATTATGGTGTGTTGTCATTAGTTAATTAATTAACTTCACTAGCATAAAGATTTCTTAAAATTGAAATTACATAAGATTGAATAACAGCTACAGCTGATTCTAATACTATTAATAAAATTTGAATAATTACTAAAAAAATAACAAAATAAGAAGCTATATGAGGTCCAGTACCTCTTAATAAAGTTATTAATAAATGTCCTGCAATTATATTTGCTGTAAGTCGCACAGCTAAAGTACCTGGTCGAATAATATTACTAATAGTTTCAATTAAAACTATAAATGGTATTAAAATACCTGGAGTACCTTGAGGAATTATATGAGCGAATATATGTTGAGAATTATTAATTCATCCGTATAATATAAATCTTAATCATAGTGGGAGAGAAATTGATAGTGAAAGAGTTAAATGACTTGTACTTGTAAAAATATAAGGGAATAATCCTAAAAAATTATTAAATAATATAAATGAGAATATTGAGACAAAAATAAAAGTAGATCCATTTAATCCATTAACACCTAATAAAGTTTTGAATTCTTTATGTAGAGTATTTAAAATTAAATTTCATAATACTATAAATCGATTAGGGATTAATCAAAAAGAATATGGAATAAATATTAGTCCGATTAAAGTTCTTAATCAATTAATTGATAAATTAAATAAATTAGTTGTAGGATCAAAAATTGAAAATAAATTATTTATCATTTTCAGTTAAAGTTTTTTAAAGAAATTTTTTTAATATTTTTTGTGTTATTTATTTTTAAATTAAAAATATAATAATTTAAAATATTAAATAGAATAAAGACACAAATAAAAAAGAAAAAAGAAATTATTCAGTTAATAGGTATTATTTGAGGAATAAAAGAATATTACTAAAGTAATAATTTAAATTTGACATATTTATGTTATAAATTAACTAATTCTTTATTCATTAGAAGTAATTGCTAATTTACTATAAAATGGTTTAAGAGACCAGTACTTGCTTTCAGTCATCTAATGAAGAATAATTATTAATTCAATTAATGAAATTTTTAATTGAAATACTTTCAATTACAATTGGTATAAAACTATGATTTGCTCCGCAAATTTCTGAACATTGACCAAAAAAAATTCCAGGTCGATTAATAAAGAAATTAGTTTGATTTAATCGACCTGGATTAGCATCTACTTTAACCCCTAATGAGGGAACTGTTCAAGAATGAATTACATCTGTTGCTGTTACTATAATACGAATTTGGTTATTTATAGGAATAATAATTCGGTTATCTACATCTAAGAGACGAAAACTATCATTATTTATTTCATTTTGGGGGATTATATAAGAATCAAATTGAATATTATGAAAATCAGAATATTCATAACTTCAATATCATTGATGGCCAATAGATTTTAATGTAATTAAGGGATTATTTAATTCATCTAATAAATATAAAAGACGAAGAGATGGTAAAGCAATAAAAATTAAAGTAATTGCAGGTAAAATTGTTCAAATTAATTCAATTATTTGTCCTTCTAGTAAAAATCGATTAATATATGAATTAAAAAATAAACTAATTATTAAATATCCTACTAAAATAGTAATTATAATTAAAATAATTAGAGTATGATCATGAAAAAAAATAATTTGTTCTATTAATGGAGAAGCTCTATTTTGAAGATTAAAATTAGATCATGTTGCCATTTCTAAAAAAAGGATATTCCTTTATAAATGGGGTTTAAATCCATTACATATAATCTGCCATATTAGAAATTTCTTAAAATAGGTAATTCATTATATGAATGTTCAGCTGGGGGAAGATTTTGGTATCATTCAATTGAAGAATTTATATTTAATGGGAATAAAATAATTCGTTTTTTTACTATAGATTCTCAAATAATAATTAATATTAATATTGTTGCAATTAATGAAATATAAGATCCCAGGGAAGAAACAATATTTCAGGAAGTATATGTATCAGGGTAATCTGAATAACGTCGGGGTATTCCTGCTAATCCTAAAAAATGTTGAGGGAAAAATGTTAAATTTACACCAATAAATATAGTAAAAAATTGAATTTTTAATAAATATGGATTTATAGATAATCCTGTAAATAGGGGATATCAATGAACAAATCCTCCTATAATGGCAAATACAGCTCCTATAGAAAGTACATAATGAAAATGAGCTACTACATAATATGTATCATGAAGAGTAACATCAATAGAAGAATTGGCTAAAATTACACCAGTTAATCCCCCAACTGTAAATAAAAATACAAATCCTAATCTTCAAAGTATAGATGGACTATAATTAATTTGTGTACCATGAAGAGTAGCTAATCATCTAAAAATTTTAATACCTGTAGGAACAGCAATAATTATAGTAGCTGAAGTAAAATAAGCTCGAGTATCAATATCTATTCCTACTGTGAATATATGGTGAGCTCAAACAACAAATCCTAATAGACCAATTGCTAATATAGCATAAATTATACCTAAACATCCAAATGTTTCTTTTTTACCTCTTTCTTGAGAAATAATATGAGAAATTATCCCAAATCCCGGTAAAATTAAAATATAAACTTCTGGATGACCAAAAAATCAAAATAAATGTTGATAAAGAATAGGATCTCCTCCTCCTGCGGGGTCAAAAAAAGAAGTATTAAGGTTTCGATCTGTTAAAAGTATAGTAATAGCACCAGCTAATACTGGTAATGAAAGTAATAATAAAAGGGCTGTAATACCAACAGCTCACACAAATAATGGTATTTGATCTAAAGATATATTATTTGGTCGTATATTAATAATAGTTGTAATAAAATTAACAGCTCCTAAAATTGAAGAAATACCTGCTAAATGTAGGGAAAAAATTGCTAAGTCTACTGAGCTTCCTCTATGGGCAATATTAGATGATAGTGGGGGGTATACAGTTCATCCTGTTCCTGCTCCATTTTCTACAATTCTACTGGAGATTAATAATAAAATAGAAGGGGGTAATAATCAAAATCTTATATTATTTATTCGGGGGAAAGCTATATCTGGAGCACCTAATATAAGAGGCACTAATCAGTTTCCAAATCCTCCAATTATAATGGGTATTACTATAAAAAAAATTATAATAAAAGCATGGGCAGTGACAATAGTGTTATAAATTTGATCATCACCAATTAAAGATCCGGGGTTACCTAATTCTGCTCGAATTAATAATCTTAAGGAAGTTCCTACTATACCAGCTCAAATTCCAAAAATAAAATATAATGTTCCAATATCTTTATGATTTGTAGAATAAAGTCATTTTCGCTAATAAAATAAAATGGCTGAGAATAAGCGATAAATTGTAAATTTATTAACGAGAAGTTTTTCTCTTTTATTAAGTCTTATAGTTAAATAATATAATATAAAATTGCAAATTTTAAGATGAAAAAAATTCTAAGGCTTAAAGAAATTTTTCTTTATAAATAATTTTGAAGATTATTAGTTTAAATTAACTTAAAACCTTAAAGATAAAAAAAAGTTCTAGTAATTATTCCTAATAAAGAAATTATACTTAAAAAATTAATTCAGAAAAATGAATTATTTTTAATATTAATTTTAAATCATTTTAATTTAAAGTAATTGAATATTAAAGAAGAGTAAATAATTCGAATATAATATAATAATATAATTAATCTTATTATTACAAAAATAAATGTTAAAATAAAAAAATTATTTTTTAATAAAAAATTAATTACTATTCATTTAGGGAAAAATCCGATAAATGGGGGTAATCCTCCTAAAGATAAAAAATTAATTATAATAGATAATTTAATTATATTATTTAAATTAATAATAAATAATTGATTAATAAAGTAAATATTAAATAAAAAAAATATTATACATAATAAACTATTTAAAAAACTATAAAATATAAAATAAAATATTCATAAATTTTCTCTAATTATAATAGAGGATAACATTCATCCTAAGTTATTAATGGAAGAAAAAGCTATTAATTTACGAAGAGAGGTTTGATTTAATCCTCCAATAGCTCCAATAATTACATTTAAAATTAAAATAATAATTAAAAATTTTCTATAAAAATAATATGATAATAAAATTATGGGGGAAATTTTTTGTCAAGTTATTAAAATAAAACAATTTAATCATGATAGTCCTTCTATAATATTAGGAAATCAGAAATGAAAAGGTGCAGAGCCTATTTTTATTAATAATGTAGAATTTATTATAATTGAAATAATTACATTTATTTCTAAATTTATAAATAGTATTTTTAATAAAATAATAAATAAAAAATTAATTGATGCAATAGATTGAATAAGAAAATATTTCAAAGATGCTTCGGAAGAGAATAGATTTTTTGAATTGGAGATTAGGGGGATAAATCTTAATAAATTAATTTCTAATCCAATTCAACATCCAAATCATGAGTTTGAGGAAATAGAAATTAATGTTCTAAAAAATAAGGTAAATATAAAAAATATTTTATTTGAATTTATTAAAAAAAAAATATAAAATAAATAATTAATAATTATTTTAAATAGAATTATAAATTCTTTTATTATATTTTAGTGTATGATGCACAATAATTTTTGATATTATTAGATATAGTTTAATTCTATAAAATATAATAAAGGTAGAATTCTACATAATTTATCCTATCAGAATAATCCTTTTTTTCAGGCACTTTATTTTTAAAAAAAAGGGATTTCCTTTATATTTGGGGTATGAACCCAAAAGCTTAATTTAGCTTATTTTTAA